AGCAAGATGCCTGATTAAAGGATTACTTTGATGAAGTAAATTAAGTGAAACCTCACTCATGCTAAATTGTAAAATCCAGAATTAAACTGAAACTAAAGAAATCAAAATTCTCAATGCATCACACATCCTTTTACAAAAAGATAAGCTAAATTAAGCTTATGGGTTCATACCCCATCGATGAATAAATTCTCTTTTTAATTAAAATAAATTTATCAAAAATAATATTTTTAACAACAATAACCATAAGAATTATAATAACAATATCCTCCAACAGAATGATATTTTCATGAATATCTATAGAAATTAATTTAATTTCTTTTCTACCCCTTTTAAAAAAAAGAAATAAAATAAATGAACAATCTATAAAATATTTAATCATTCAAAGAATATCCTCATCAATTATAATAACCTCAATAATTATTAATGCTATCATTAACTGCCCCATTAATGAAAGAATTTTAATAATAATGAGAATTTTAATAAAAATAGGTTTAATCCCATTCCACCTATGAGTCCCAAGAATTATACAAATAATAAGATGAGAAATATGCATAATAATAATAACTATACAAAAAATTATCCCCACAATTATTGCAACCCAAATAACCAGAATTAAATTAATAATAACATCAATAATTATATCAATAATTATAGCACCAATCTCAGGAATTAAACAAACCTCACTAAAAAAATTAATAGCTTATTCATCAATCTCAAACTCACCAGTAATAATCTTTTCATTAATAATTTCAAAACAACAATTTATTCTTCTATTAACCATATACACCATAATTAACTTAACTATAATAAACACATTCAAAAAAAACAATATCAATTTCTTAAACCAAATTAATTTACAGACAAACTTAACAAAAATATCCTTAATGATTTCATCATTATCAATAAGAGGTATACCACCAACTACAGGATTTTTAATAAAATGAATAATTATAAAATCAACAATTCAAATGGCACCAATAATTCCATTAATTATATTAATTTCATCAATTATTTCAACATTCATATACTTAAACATAATAATCCCTACAATAACCAAATCAAATAAATCAAAAATAAAAAAAATAACAAAAAAAGAATCAATAATACCAATTATCTTAAATTTAACAGGAATCCCAATAATAATAATTTTTAAATTGAATTAAAGAAGGATTTAAGTTAAAAAAACTATTAACCTTCAAAGTTAAAATTATTATTGCAAATAAGCCTTAGCAAGTAATGCACCCCTATATTTGCAATATAGAATCATAATTGAATACAAGACAAATAATGAGAGGTTTAAAACCTTAAATAAATTTACAATCTATCACCTAAATCAGCCATCCCATTCAATGAATAAGTGAATATTTTCGACAAATCATAAAGATATCGGAACCCTTTACTTTATTTTTGGGCTCTGAGCTAGACTAATTGGAACAATAAGAAGAATAATTATCCGATTAGAACTGATACAACCAGGATCAATAATTAAAAATGACCAAATCTATAATACAATTGTAACATCACATGCATTCATTATAATTTTCTTCATGGTTATACCAATCATAATTGGAGGATTTGGAAATTGACTAGTTCCCATAATAATTGGTGCACCAGACATGGCATTCCCACGAATAAATAACATAAGATTTTGATTACTACCACCATCAATTTCACTATTAATTGCAAGATCAATCGTAGGGTCAGGATCAGGAACAGGATGAACTGTATACCCCCCTCTCTCAGCCCAAATTGCACATTCAGGACCCTCAGTTGACCTGACTATTTTTTCCCTACACATTGCAGGATTAAGATCAATTATAGGAGCAATCAATTTTATTTCAACAACAATAAATATACGACCAAAAGGAATAACTATAGAAAAAATACCCCTTTTCTGTTGATCAGTCCTAATTACAGCAATTTTACTACTAGTATCACTACCAGTATTAGCTGGAGCAATTACAATACTACTAACAGACCGAAACTTTAATACTTCATTCTTTGACCCAACCGGAGGAGGAGACCCAATTTTATATCAACACTTATTCTGATTCTTTGGACATCCAGAAGTATATATTTTAATTTTACCAGGATTCGGATTAATCTCTCACATTATTACAAATGAAAGAGGAAAAATAATAACATTCGGTCATCTAGGAATAATTTATGCAATACTAGCAATTGGTATTCTAGGATTTATTGTATGAGCACACCACATATTTACCGTAGGTATAGATATTGACACACGAGCATACTTTACATCAGCGACTATAATTATTGCAGTACCAACAGGAATCAAGATTTTTAGATGAATGGCCACTATACAAGGAATAACAAAAAAAAAATCACCCCAAATAATCTGATCCATAGGATTTGTATTCCTATTTACTATTGGAGGATTAACAGGAGTAATCCTAGCCAACTCCTCAATTGACGTAATTTTACATGATACATATTATGTAGTGGCCCATTTTCACTACGTATTATCAATAGGAGCTGTATTTGCTATTATAGCAAGAATTATTCACTGATTCCCTCTAATAACAGGTATGAGAATAAATAAAAAATGATTAAAAATTCAATTCTCAACTATATTCTTAGGAGTAAACTTAACATTTTTTCCTCAACACTTCCTAGGACTAGCAGGAATACCTCGTCGATATTCAGATTATCCAGACAACTACATAACATGGAATACAATCTCATCAATGGGATCATTAATTTCAATAATTAGAATTATAATATTCATATTCATTTTATGAGAAGCCATAGCATTTAAACGAATTACAATCTTCAAAAATAATAAATCATCCTCAATTGAATGATTTTCAATTACACCTCCACCCGAACACTCTTTTAATGAATTACCACTAGTATCTAAGCCATTCTAAGAGTGGCAGAAAATTGCCATGAACTTAAAATTCATTAATAAATTAAAAAAATTTCCTTAGAAATATCATCATGAATAAAATTTAACATAATAAATAGAGCAAGACCAATTATAGAACAACTGCTAAATTTCCACGACCACACCATAATAATCCTATTATCCATTACAGTAACAGTAACAATTATAATGGCAACAATAACAAAAAATAAATTATCAAATAACATATTAACAGAAAACCAAATAATAGAAACAATCTGAACTACAATACCAGCAATCATTTTAATTTTCATTGCTATTCCATCAATTAAAACTTTATACCTAATAGAAGAAGTAATTAAACCATCAATTACTATCAAAACAATTGGACATCAATGATACTGATCTTACGAATATTCAGACTCTAAAAAAATAGAATTTGAATCATACATAAAACCACAAAATGATCTGACATCATTCCGATTAATTGAAGTAGACAACCGAATAATTATCCCATTCTTAACACAAATTCGAATAATTGTATCATCATCAGACGTAATTCACTCCTGAACTATCCCATCAATAGGAGTAAAAATAGATGCAATCCCAGGACGTCTTAATCAAATCAGACTAATAACTAAAAATCCAGGAGTATTCTTCGGACAATGCTCAGAAATCTGTGGAATAAATCACAGATTTATACCAATTACTATAGAAAGAATTAACATAAAATCATTCATTAAATGAATAAAAACATAAAATCAATAAACATTAAGTGACTGAAAGAAAGTAATGGTCTCTTAAACCAAAATATAGTAAACATCGAATACTCTTAATGAAAGAAGCTAGTTTAAAAAAAACATTTAACTGTCAAATAAAAAATACATTTTATGTGCATCTTGATTCCACAAATATCCCCTATTATATGAAACATAATATTAGTAATAACAACAGCCACAATCATAATAAACATAATAAAATTATACTTTATAACTAACCTAAATACAAAAAAAAAAAATGAAACCAAAAAAAAAAGAAAATTTAATATCAACTGAAAATGATAACAAGACTATTCTCAACATTCGACCCAATAACTAAACTTTTACAAAGAAATTGAATTATTATAATAATAACAACAATAATCTTACCAAAATGATATTGAACCAAAAAATCTCGAATAAATATAATTATAAAAATAATAGAAAAAAAATTAATAAATGAATTTAAACTTATAACTCACCAAAAAGAAATTTTAATTATAGTAATATCAATATTTATATTCATCATAATTAGAAATATAATAGGACTAATTCCATATGTATTTACATCAACAAGACACTTAGTAGTATCAATATCAATTGCATTACCAAGATGAATTATAATCACAACATACAGATGAAAAAACTTTACAAATGATATATTTAAACACATACTTCCAAGGGGAACACCCTCAGCCATTTCACCAATAATAATTTTAATTGAAACTACAGGAAACCTTATTCGACCAATCTCATTAGCAGTGCGTCTTACTGCTAACATAATTGCAGGCCATTTATTAATAACCCTACTAGGAAACACATCATCAATTAAATTATTAGTATTAATTATACCAATTCAAATAATCTTAACAACATTTGAAACAGCAATTTCAATAATTCAAGCATATGTATTCGCCACACTTGTAACTCTTTATTCTAGAGAAGTACCTTATGAAAAAAAATCATCCATTCCACATAGTAACAAAAAGACCATGACCAATTATGTTATCTATAAACGTAATAACAATATTAACAGGAACTGTAAAATGAACACAAACAAAGGAATACAACTTAATAATATTAGGACTAACCCTATCAACAATATCAATAATATTATGATGACGAGACATTACACGAGAAGCAACATTCCAAGGAAATCACACAAATAAAGTAAAATCAATAATAAAAATAGGAATAATCATATTCATCATCTCAGAAATAATATTTTTTGTATCATTTTTCTGAATATTTTTTCACTCAAGACTAGCACCATCTATTGAAATCGGAATAAATTGACCACCAAAATCCATTAAAACATTCAACCCCTTAGAAGTCCCCCTACTAAACACGATTATCCTAATTTCATCAGGAATTACAGTAACATGAGCACACCATAGAATCCTACTAAATAAATTATCTATATCAAATAAATCATTAATATTAACCATTATTTTAGGATTATACTTCACATTCCTTCAAAAATGAGAATACCAACAATCAAGCTTCACAATAGCAGATTCAATTTACGGATCATCATTCTTCCTAACCACAGGATTCCACGGAATTCATGTAATTGTAGGAACAACCTTTATTATAATTTCAATAGTACGATGCATAAAAATACATTTTTCAGCCAGACATCATCTAGGCTTAGAGGCGGCAATCTGATACTGACATTTTGTAGACGTAATTTGATTATTCCTATACCTTTCAATTTACTGATGAGGAAAATAAAAATAATCTTTTTAGTACAAAAAGTATAATTAGCCTCCAACTAATAGATTAAATAAATTAAAAAGATAATCAAAATCACAATAACAATAATTTCATTAAGATCAATCATTATTATCATAATAATAATCACAATATTAATCTCTAAAAAAAATAAAATAAGACGAGAAAAAAACTCACCGTTCGAATGTGGATTTTCTAAAATATCATCAACACGAAAATCATTTTCTACTCACTTCTTTCTAATCGCAACAATCTTCTTAATCTTCGACATTGAAATCTCAATAATTATACCAATATTCTCAACAAAAATAATAATTATAGAAGAATGAATAATTTCATCAACAATTACAATCCTAATTCTAATCTTAGGACTCATACATGAATGAAAGATAGGAATATTGGAATGAAGTAATTAAGGAGAATAGTTAAATATAACATTTACTTTGCAAATAAAAATTATTGAATAATCAATTTCTCTTAATAGAGTAAAGAAGTAAAATTTACAATTAATTTCGACTTAACCTTAAGGAAAATCCTCATACTCAAATTAACTGAAGCTAAATAGAAGCTATTCACTGTTAATGAAAAAATTGATTATATCCAGTTAAAAGAATAAAAAGTAAAGGAGCCGCTAACTACCTTTCAAGTGAAATCACTTTATTCTTATTTATATAGTTTAAAAAAAACAATACACTTTCAATGTATAAATAAATAAATTTTATAAATGTCCAGAGAAAAAATTCATAATAACAATTTCAATGTTAGGCTTTTAATTAAGCTATCCGAACAAAAAAAAAAAAAAAAAAAAAAAAAAATAAAACTTAAGAATATTTAAAGTAAACCTATCAAAAAAAAGACCTAACCATTGTAAAAATCCAACTAAACCCCCTGAAACAAAATATTCTAATCAACCCGAATCAACTAATCTATATCTAAAATAACAAATACTAAAAAACCGATTTAAAAAGAAACCAGAAGAATAATATCTTAAAAATCACATAGAACTAAAAAAATAAAAATAAATTAAACCAAAATAAAAATACAAAAAACTAAATAAATCAAAAAAAAAAAAAAAAAAAAAAAAAACCAATAAAGGAATCAACTTAAAATCGAAAGATAAAACAAAAAAAAAATCATCCTCAAATAACCAAAACATAAAGGAACCAACAAATAAACAAGAAAAATATAAAAAAAGAAGAGAAATATTTATATAAAAACTATAAAAAAAATTAATATAAGGAAAAAAAAAAGAGTTGAAAGAAAATAAATAATAAATTAAACGCAAACTGTAAATAAAGGTAACACCAACAAAAAAAAAAAAAAAAAAAAAAAAAAAAACTCTATAATTAAATAAAAAAAAAAACTCTAAAATAAAATCCTTAGAATAAAACCCAGAAAAAAAAGGAAACCCACACAAACAAATTAAAGAAACAAAAAATGCCGAACTAACATAAGGACACTGCCTTAATAACCCACCTATAAATCGAATATCCTGACTACCTAAAAAACAATGAATAAAAATACCAGAACACAAAAAAAGCAATGACTTAAATAAGGCATGAATTAACAAATGAATAAAACAGAGAGTCAAAGAACCCAAAGAAAGAGTAAAAAATATAAACCCCAATTGTCTGAGAGTAGAAAAGGCAATAATCCTCTTTAAATCATTTTCTAAACAAGCAGCAAACCCCGATAAAACTATTGTAATCAAAGAAATAATTATTAAAAAATAAGTATCACAAAATAAAATAAAATAATTAAACCGAATAATTAAATAAACACCAGAAGTAACTAAGGTAGAAGAATGAACTAAAGAAGAAACTGGAGTAGGAGCTGCCATAGCTGAAGGTAATCAAACACAAAAGGGAAACTGAGCACTTTTAGTAAAAGAAGCAAATAAAACTAAATAAACCAAAATAATAAAATCATTATTAAAAAAATTAATATAAAAAATATAATGAAAGGAACCAAAATTTAAAAATAAACCTAAACACAAGATCAAAAATACATCACCGATACGATTTATTAATAAAGTAATAAGACCAGAATATAAAGAAACTCTATTTTGATAATAAATAACTAAACTATAAGAAACAAGACCCAAACCATCTCATCCCAACAACAAACAAACAAAATCAGGCATTAAAATAAAAAAAACCATACTTAAAATAAATAAAAAAACCAAATAATAAAAACGAACTAAATTTAAATCACCCCTCATATAACCTAAACTATAAAATAAAACACAACCTCTAATTAAAAACACAAAAGACATGAAGAAACAAGAAATTCAATCAAAAAAAAAAATTAAACTTATAGAAAAAGAATTAAAAAAAAAAAATAATCACTCAAAAAAAAAAACAAGATTATACTCAAACAAATAAATACCAAAAAAAAAAAAAAAAAAAAAAAAAAAAAAAAAAAAAAAAAGATTGTAGCAGAAAAACATAGCCTACCCTCAAAAAGATCTTTGACATCACAAATCAAAATTTTAAATTAAAATAAATAAGCAAAATAAAAAAAAAAAACAAGTCAAACATTATATAAAAAATAGGAAAACAATGAAGAAAAAGAATATAAAACTCACGAACACAACAAGAATTAATTAAAATTAAATCACCAGAATATAAACCATGCTGAGTTAAAGAAAAAATTATTACTCTATAACAAGCAGAAAAAAATAAAATAAATATCAAAAAAATAACTGAAAAAAATCTTCATCTTAAAATAGAAATAATCAAACAAATCTCAGAAAATAAATTTAGTCTAGGAGGACAAGACATATTCATCACACAAAACAAAAATCAAAAAAAACTAAGTGAAGGTAAATAATTAAGTAAACCCCTAACAATAAAAAATCTTCGACTTCCTAACCGATCATAAATAATACCAATTAAAAAAAAAAGACCAGAAGAAACAAAGGCATGAGCAACTATAAAAGATAATGAACCAATAAATCCAAGACCAGATATAGTAAACAACCCACAAATAACCAAACTTATATGACAAACAGAAGAATAAGCAACAAGAACCTTCAAATCTCTTTGAATTATACAAAACATTCTCACAAAAAAACAACCAAATAAACAAATTCTAATAAAAAAATAACCATAATTAAATAAAAAATAATAAATATAACCTAAACAACGAATAAATCCATAACCCCCCAACTTCAATATTACACCAGCTAAAATTATAGAACCTGAAGTAGGTGCCTCAACATGAGCCCTAGGTAATCATAAATGAAACCCGAATAAAGGAAACTTAATCAAAAAAGAAAATAAAATAATAAACATCAAATAATTATTAAGCAAAAAATCAAAAAATAAATAATTAAAATAACCATAAAAACTATTTAAATAAAAGATTCTAAATAAAAGAGGAAAAGAACCAAAAAGAGTATAAAAAATTAAAAAAAATCCTGCACTTAAACGTTCAGGCTGATAACCCCACCCAAAAATTAACAAAAATAAAGGAACCAAACTACACTCAAAAAAAAAATAAAAATAAAAAAAATCAATTACAATAAAATCTAAAAATAAAAAAAATAATAAAAAATGAAAACAAAAAATATAAATCTTAGACAACAAATCAAAATAATAATGTAAATAAACAGATAATAAAACAACAATAAAAATTCAAACACTTAAACAACAAAAAATATATGAAACCCTATCAATTATAAAAAAATAAGAAATAGAAACAAAAAAATCAAAAAAAAAAAAAAAAAAAAAAAAAAAAAAAAAAAAAAAAAACAAACCCACCAAATAAACGAATCAATTATTTAAAACACAAAAAAGGATTAAAGAAAATAAAAAAAAAATAAATTTTAACATAAGGTCAATCTATCTAAATAATCTCTTCTAGAATTACGAATTAAAAAAACCAATAAAGAAAGCCCTAAAACACCATCACAAACCCCAAACACCAAATAAATAATCAAAAAATAATAATCAAAATCAAAATAACCTATAAACCCAAAAATAAAAAAAAAAGAATAAAGTAATAAATATTCTAGTCCCAAAAGACACAAAAGAAAATGCCTACGAACAAATAAAAAAATAATTAATCTAAAAAAATAACCAAAAAAATATATAATTATCATAAGTAAGTTTAGGATAGTTTAAAAAAAACAATGATCTTGTAAATCATAATTTAAAAAAATTTATCTAAACAAAATCAGTAAAGAAAAAATCATCTTTAGTATCCAAAACTAATATTTTATATTAAAATACTTACTGAATTTTCACAAAATATTTAATTTTATCAAATATTATTATATCCCCAATACTTAAACACCCCATATCACTAGGATCAATACTAATTTTCCAAACAGCCCTAATGTGCAGAAATAATTCAATAACAATCAAATCATCATGATATCTTTATATCATATTCTTAACAACAGTCGGAGGACTAATAATTATATTCATATATATATCAAGAATTGCATCAAACGAAAAATTCAAACCAAGAACAAAAATTTTTTTAATTTGAATATTAATTACATTAATCCATATAATAGTAAGAAATATAGACCCAACAACAGAAATAATTTCTAAACTTAATGAAATTAAAGAAATAACAACAGAACTAACTGAAGAAAAATCAACAAGAAAATTTTTTAGAATATATAAAATAAACATTACAATTACAATAATATTTATCTTAATTATTACAATAATCTCAGTAAATAACATCGTAAGAACATTTGAAGGACCACTTAAAAAAACTTATGTTTAAATCAATGCGTAAATTAAGACCAATTAATTCATTTTTAATTGATCTACCAAGACCATCAAATATTTCATTATGATGAAACTTCGGATCTCTTCTAGGAATATGCTTAATAATCCAGATTATTTCAGGATTACTTCTAGCAATACATTACTCCCCAAGAATTGATAAAGCTTTTAAAAGAATTGTACATATTACCCGAGAAGTAAATTACGGATGAATAATTCGAAATATTCACGCAAATGGTGCATCTCTATTCTTCATTTTAATTTTTATACACACAGGACGAGGAATATATTATGGATCATTTAAATTAAAAAAAACATGAATATCAGGATCATTAATTCTTTTAACACTAATGGCAACCGCATTTATAGGTTACGTACTTCCTTGAGGACAAATATCCTTCTGAGGAGCAACAGTAATTACAAACCTAATTTCAGCAATTCCTTATATAGGAGAAATAGTAGTACAATGAGTATGGGGAGGATTCGCTGTAGACAACCCAACACTTAATCGATTCTTTACATTCCACTTCATTTTACCATTCATCTTAACAATAATAGTAACATTACATCTTATATTCTTACACGAATCAGGATCGTCCAATCCACTAGGTATAAAAAACAATATTGACAAAATCCCATTTCACCCCTACTTCACAACAAAAGATATCATAGGAATAGTAATCACAATAATGATTTTTACATTAATAATTAATATAAATCCATTCCTAACTATAGATCCAGAAAATTTTACACCAGCAAACCCATTAAGAACACCTCCACACATTCAACCAGAATGATATTTTCTATTCGCATACGCAATTCTACGATCTATTCCTAGAAAATTAGGAGGAGTAATAGCACTAATAATATCAATCATAATCATTATATCATTACCATTCTCAATAAAAATAAAATTCCAAACAAGATCATTCTACCCAATGAATAAAATAATATTTTGAACTATAGTAAATACATTTATTCTACTCACATGAATTGGAGCACGACCAGTAGAAGAACCATATATTATTACAGGACAAATCCTAACTACAATTTATTTTTCATTTTTTATTATCCACCCCATATCTACAAAAATATGAGATAAGTTATAAGCTCAAGTTAATAAGCTTAAAGCAATATAACTTGAAATTATAGGAAAGTATAAAATACTATTAACTTTTTTCTTAACCTTAAAATAATGAAAAACAAAAAAACCCTAAAAAAAATAAAAACCAAAATATAATTTAAAGTAACAGGTAAATAACTCTTTCAACACATATATATTAATTTATCATAACGATAACGAGGAAAGGAACCACGAACCCAAACAAAAAAATAAATAAGAAAAATAACCCTAATAAAAAAAAAAAAATTTATACAATCACCCCCCAAAAAAACTAAACAAGAAAAAAATCTCATAAACATTATATTTCTATACTCAGATAAAAAAAATAAAGAAAATCTAAATGATCTATACTCAACATTGAATCCAGAAACTAATTCTGACTCACCCTCAGAAAAATCAAATGGAGAACGATTAGTTTCAGCTAAAATACAAGAAAGAAAAATCATAAATAAAGGAAAAGAAAAAAAAATAAATCAAATATCCGACTGAAAATAACAAAAATAATTTAAATTAAAAGATTCACAATACAAAATAAAACAAAAAATAACTAAAAAAAAAACAACTTCATAAGAAATTCTTTGAGAAATTCTACGCATACAACCCAATAAAGAATAAACAGAATTAGATGACCAACCAGCAATTATAATAAAATAAACACCCAAACCAGAACAACAAAAAAAAAAAAAAAGACAATAAGAAAATCCAACAAAATTAAAACTAAAAGGAAATATCAACCAAAAAATTAAAGAAACAGAAAGACCAAGAATAGGTACAAAAAAATAAATCAAATAATTCCCAAAAACAAGAAAATAAAATTCCCTTCTAAATAACCTCAAAGCATCTCTAAAAGGCTGTAATAAACCAAATAAACCAACCCTATTAGGACCCCTACGAAATTGAATATAACCCAAAATCCTACGCTCAAATAAAGTAAAAAAAGCAACACCCAAAAGAATAAAAATAAATAAAAAAAAAGATCTAAGAATAAACATTTACTAACTGTAAAAATACATTATTAAATTCTAAATTTAAAGCACTTAAATCTGCCAAATTAGTAAATAAATTATTATATTACCAAAAATCCTTTCGTACCAATTAGAATAAATTTAAAGAAGATAGAAACCAACCTGGCTCACGCCGGCTTGAACTCAGATCATGTAAAATTTTAAAGGTCGAACAGACCTAAAACTGTAAAACCTACCCCACAGAAACTTTTAATCCAACATCGAGGTCGCAAACAAATCTATCAATAAGAACTCTCCAGATTTATAACGCTGTTATCCCTAAGGTATCTTAATCTTTTAATCAAAAATAAGGATCAAATATTCATAAAAAAATGTAAAAAAAAAATAAAGATTAAAATTTTATTTGTCACCCCAACAAAATTTAATTAATAAAAATTTTAAAAATAAACTAAAAAAAAAAAATCAAAAATAAAATAAAGATCTATAGGGTCTTATCGTCCCTCTCCTAAATTTAAGCTTTTTAACTTAAAAATAAAATTCAAATTAAATTAAAAAAATAAAGTATAATTTTCGTCAAACCATTCATTCCAGACCTCAATTAAAAGACTAATTATTATGCTACCTTAGCACAGTCAAAATACTGCGGCTATTTAAATCATTGAGCAGGCCAAACCTTAAATAAATTCCAAAAGGACATGTTTTTGATAAACAGGCGAAATTATTTCTTGCCTAATTCATAAATAAAATTTTCAAATCTACTAATTTAATCATAATTAAAAATAAAAAAATTAATCAAAATCCAGTAAAAAAATAAATACAAAAAAAAAAAAATAATTTAATCTACAACGAACTTTAAATGATGGAAGATTCTAATCCAACAAGAAAAAGAAAAAAAAATAATTATATTTAAAAAAAGAGCTTATCCACCTTAATATAAAATTTCAAAATGAAAAAAAAAAATAAAATTAACAAAAAGAAATTCTCGATTAAATCAATTTACCAGATAACCAGATATAAAAAGAAATGAATTTCATATCGAAACAATCTCAAACTTATAAATAATTATTCCACAATAAAATACAAATTAAGATAGATCTTCATTATTCGGGAAAAAAAAATAAATTTAAAAAATTAATCAACCCTGATACAAAAGGTACTAAAAAAAATTATTATTCTAAAATAAAATTTAATTATCCAATACTGTACAATTAACTAAATTAAAAAAAATCAAATAAAAAAAAAGAAAGACACAAAAAAAACTTTTTAAAAAAAAAAAAAAAAAAAAAAAAAAAAAAAACCTATCAGACTCAACTGAATTGAACAGTAAAAAATCTTATTGTAAATAAGAATAAACCGAAGTCCGATTCTAGATACACTTTCCAGTACATCTACTTTGTTACGACTTATCTCAATTTATGAGAGTGACGGGCGATATGTACATAATTAAGAGCAAAATTCAAAAAATTTATTTAAAAAAATTACTATTAAATCCAAATTCAAATTTAATCAAATTAAAAAATCAAAAAACAAAAATTAATGTAACCCATAATAACCTTCTTATAACTGCATCTTGACCTAACATAAATCTTTAAAAAGAAAAAGAAAATAAATTTTCATTACACTCAACGACAGAGATATACAAGAAAAAAAAGGTACAAAAAATCGTGGAATATCATTTAAATTACAGGTTCCTCTAAAAAGATTTAAAAACCGCCAGATCTATTAAATTTCAATTATAAAAATATACTACCTTAGAAAAAAATTACTAATTAAGAATAACAGGGTATCTAATCCTGGTTTAAATTCAAATTTACATAGAAAAAAAAAAAATTTATTATATAAATTTCACCTAAATACAAAATATTAAAACCAAATAAGACTAAATTCTAAAAAAAATTAACTTGAACCTGAGGAATAACCGCAAATGCTGGCACAACATTTTTTGGTTCTAAAAAATATAACTTAAATTAAAAAATTAAATTAAAAAACCTTAACACTGAAAATAAAAATTAACCATTAAGGATATTAAATCTAACAAAAATTTACATGCGTTATAAATTTAAAGCCAAATTTTAAAACAAAAATCAAATTTTTTTACAAAATATATTTTAAAGGAACTTTAAATAAAAAATTAAAAACAATAAACCAAAAAAATTACATTTAAAAAAGGATCTTCTCCCTTGCGCAGATATAACTTCAAGTCACCCCTAACTGAAGTTAAATAAATTATAGCTTAAACAAATAGTAAATAAAAGCTAATAATTATAAAAAGAAATATTAAATAAAGCTACCCCTAACATTATTTAATTTAAATAAAACAGTAGTTAAAATAACAATAGTAAACTTAAAAGTTGATATTCAAAGCCACAAAAATGTAAGATAAAGCTACCCCTAACATTATCTACTTAAATAAAAAAACAGTAGTTAAAATAACAATAGTAAACTTAAAAGTTGATATTCAAAGCCACAAAAATGTAAGATAAAGCTACCCCTAACATTATCTACTTAAATAAAAAACAGTAGTTAAAATAATAAAAGTAAGTTCAAAAACCAAAGCATAAAACACACGTGAAACCAAGTCAAAGCTTAAAAAAAACATAATTTAACGCAATAAAAAAAAAAACGGTTCAAAGTACGTAAAAATGAACTCTAACACAAATAAAATTTAATTTATTCATAACAACACTATAATAATAAATTTGTTTTTAAAGAACCAAAATAAATATTTAAATAAAACATATGTAATTATCTTATTAAACTAAACCTTAAGATAGGAATTAAACCATGAGGTTTTTTTTTTTTTTTTTTTTTTTAATAATTATATATTCTTAAATATACCTATTATAATATAATTATATTCCTTAGGTTTTTTAAACTTTAAAATTTATTTAAATGAATAAAATTATTTTTAATAAGATCCTATTTAATTTAATTAAAAGTCTATTTTAATTAAATCCTTATAAATTAAGCATTTAATTAAAATTAAAAATTATTTTTATTAAATATCTTATTGATGTATTTAATTAAATAATTTATTTTAGATGATTATCTTTACAAAAACTATTTTACATTTAAGTAAAAATCTATATTATATTAAAATCTTTATTTAAATATAAAAGGTTATCTATTATATAATAAATTTTTTAATTTATATAACACTTATGAATTAAAATATTATATTTAATAAGATTAAATATTAAAGGGATAAATAAGTATATTTAAATAAATATATTACTATATATAATATATATATTATAATATAACTATCTTTTTTTCTTTTTTGTAACATATTAATTTATCAATTTAATGATATAATATAAATATCTTATTATAACGAAAAAATTTTTGTTGAAAAATTAAACTTAAAAATCAAAAATTGCAAAAAATCGCAAAAAATTGCAAAAAATCGCAAAAAATTGCAAAAAAATCGCAAAAAATTGCAAAAAAATTGCAAAAAATTGCAAAAAAATTGCAAAAAATTGCAAAAAATTGCAAAAAAATTGCAAAAAATTGCAAAAAATTGCAAAAAATTGCAAAAAATTGCAAAAAATTGCAAAAAATTACAAAAAATTGCAAAAAAATTGCAAAAAATCGCAAAAAATTGCAAAAAAATCGCAAAAAATTGCAAAAAATTGCAAAAAATTGCAAAAAAATTGCAAAAAATTGCAAAAAATTGCAAAAAATTGCAAAAAATTGCAAAAAATTGCAAAAAATTACAAAAAATTAAAAAAAATTAAAAATAAGTTAAATAAGCGAATAATGTACCGTAAAAAAAAAAATCACATAAAAAAAAAAAAAAGGAAAAAAAACAATGGATTTTCATACTTA